ACTGTGGAAGACTCAACTAATAATAAGAAAGTTTGACTTTAGCTCTTAATAAACTTTTCATAATAGAAATGACTGAATAGAAGAATGTATTTCTTTCTTATCTATTCATCCTTGATCTTTATCATAATTGAAAGAAGAATCCCCACCTACATTGTCTAATAAGGCCCTCAATCATTCATGATTGGCCAAATCGTTGATACAAAGAATATCAAAATACCAAATCCGCCCTGTAGATAACCTCCTCGAAGCAGAAAGGGCTCTTGGAAAGAGCAAAGAAAGGACTTGTTCTTCCTCCTTAATAAATTCTTCCAATAATTCCGAACCTAATTTTTTCAAAAAAGCACGTACAGTACTTTTGTGTTTACGAGCCAAAGTTTTAACACAAGAAAGTCGAAGTATATATTTGAGTCGATACAAACTCTGTTTTTTTGAAGACCCGCTGTAATAATGAGAAAGATTTCTGCACATACGCACAAATCGGTCAATAATATCAGAATCGGATGAATCGGCCCAAGTGGACTTACTGATGGGCTGCCCTAACGGATTACAAAATTGCGCTTTAGTCAAGGATCCAATTAGAGAAAAAAGGGGAATTCTTGTTTCTAACTTATTCATAGCATTATCTATTAGAAATGAATTGTCGAATACTTGACTCCGTACTACCAAAGGATTTGTTCCTACGCTTAAAAGATAGCCTAGAAGGTGTAGGGAATGTTGGGATAATTGGTTTATGTGGATCCTTCCTGGTTGAGACCATACATAAAAATGACATTGCCATAACTTGACAAGATAATATTTCCATTTATTCATCAAAAGGGGCCGGTCTTTTGAAATCAGAATGGATTTTCCTTGGTATCTAACATAATGGATTAAGGGGTCCTTTAAAAACCGCAAAATATGAATATGCTCAAAAGGAGTCCCAAAGATAGCTACAAGACCTCCAATTTTTTTATAGAAAAAAATTCGCTCAAGAAGGATTCCAAAAGATGTTGATCGTAAATGAGAAGATTGATTGCGAAGAAAAAGGAGGATAGATTCGTATTCACATACATGAGAATTATATAGGAAGACGAAGAATCTTTCATTTTTTTTTGACACAATGGAACTCGCTTTTTTTTTTATAGAAAGACTCTTCCAACTCCAATACTCGTAAAGAAGGAACCTTAAAAAATGCAGGAAAGAGGCATCTTTCACCGAATAACGAAGAACTTCAACTAGTATTTCCAGATGGGTAGGGTGGGGTATTAGTATATCTGACGCATAATTTAAATGAGAACATTCATCCTCTAAAAAGGGAAAGATTGAATGAATTGATCGTAAATTAAGAGATTTTGATGTTGCTTTCCCGTCTAAGTAAGATACTAGTTGTATAAAAAGTGAAATTTCCACAATGTCTGCAAATCCTTCTGATATCATTTGAGAATACAAATTCTTATTGTGCCCAATAAATTGATTTAGGGCAGAATCATTTTCGCAAATGTGAAAGTGGTTCTGTTGATACATTCGAGCAATTAAACGTTTCACAATCAGAAAACTATATTTATTGTCATAATCAACATTGTCCAACAAAAGGAATCCACTTCTATTTAAACCATGACCATGCGCAAGTCCATAAATATACTCCCGAAAGATAAGTGGGTATAGAAAATCATGTTGCCTCGATCTATCGAGTTCTAAATATCCTTGAAATTCTTCCATTTGCAACTCAATTTGAATTGAACCAAAAGTGGGGAATTTCTTGGGTTATCAAATGATACATAGTGCGATACAGTCAAAACAAAGGTAGTCTAGTAAATAAAAAAAGAAAAAAAAAAGGTACCTCGGAAACAATTGGACTCATCAACGGATTCTCTATCCTCTCCCTTTTCCTTTCATTAGTTTCTCTTTATTGTAGGATAACAAGATGGTTAGAACTCCTTTATTTTTTCAACTCAATCGCTCTTTTGATTTTGGAAAAAAGAAATAGCTTTATCAATATACTGCTTCTTCTACACATTCATCACCAACCCCTAATCGAATGGGACTAGCTAATAGTTAGGACTCATAAAAAACCGATAATCCACTGATCGGAAAAGCTACCCCCAGGTACTAATCTCTTTTTAACCTTTCATTAGATCAGGTAATCATTCAAATAAAGAACAGAAGCTCGTTGCTTTTTGTTTATCTAAAATTAGATTTGGACCACTGGACTCTACCCATCTATTCACTCGACCCAACTATCAAAAATTTTCTTTTTTTTTTTTTCAAAATGGAAAGAAGATTTTGTAGCAATCCGCGGAATGGAAAAGATTTGCAAAATTCTCTCTTGATAGACACGACATGCTGTTTTTTCCACTCATTCCTTTCAGGATCAGTCGCGGTCTTACAAACCCTACCGATGGTATGGACGAATCCCTTGCTTCATAAAAATGTGTAAAAGATGCTAGCCGCACTTAAAAGCCGAGTACTCTACCGTTGAGTTAGCAACCCCCCCAAAAAAACAAACGCGTAGATATAATCAAAATAAAAAAAGAGATACAATTGCACGACACGATAAAAACAGGAAACTAAGAAGAAAACAACGAGAACCCATTCTGAACATAGAAAAGATCTGATGAAAATAACTTTTCAGATAACAATAAAGTCGAAATTGAGAGACCATCTCCTATCCAACATGTCAGCCATTGTTATCCTTATCTACTTTCTTTTTGAAAGTCAAATAAAGACTTCTTGTATCAGATAAAATCCACCGAACCCAGCAATTGCTTTTGAATAAAGTAAAAAACCTATGGAAATGGGAAAAATGGATCGGTTTACACATTATTTCATTGTATTAATTCGAAACGTTATTGTCAATATACATTTGTATTTTGAAAAAAGAATCCAATGAAAAAATAACTAAAGACTTGTATTGAATTTTGAGTTCATAGACACAAAACAAAAAATGTCTATAGGTGGAAAAAGGAATAAGGTATGAAAAAACTAGGTTTTTATGACTATGTAATTAATATAAGGGGAATAAGCAAGCTTAGCCCCCTTTTTTTTATTAATAGTATTCGTGATTTATTTTGATACTAAAGTTCCAACAACGGGAATCCCTGTATCCTTCAAAACTCCCGCCTTCTTTAAAAGATCATTAACAGTTCTTGTAGGTTGAGCGCCTCTTTCAATAAAATATAGAATAGCAGGAACATTTAAATGGGTTTTATTGTTTATCGGATCATAAAGACCCACCTTTCGAAGATCCCTTCCTTCTCTTCGGGATCGAACATCAATTGCAACGATTCGATAAACCGCTCGTTTCTTTCGTCCACAGCGTTTCAAACGAAGTTTTACCATAACATTCCTATAGTTTGGTACCGGTTTGTAATGGATTCCATTACAGAATCATGGATAATCATTGGTTTGGTTAAGTAAGTGGATACCTAACGATCTATCAATTTTTATTTCTATTCAAATTCGATATGTTAAATATCGAAATTAACATATTGAAATTAGAATTATAATTTCAATTCTTCTTATTAATTAAAAGAATTTTTTGAATTCCATTTTTATTTCAAAAATGGAATCTAAGATTAGATTCCAGAATTTTTTTTTTTGAAATAAAGACTCTATCGGAATCGTTTTCTATTTTATAGAAAACTAGATATCGTTCTATCTAATTTAGACCTATATAGAGACTCTATATGTGTATGTTCTGGGACGAAAGGATTCGAACCTTCGCGTATCGGGTCCAAAACCCGTTGCCTTACCACTTGGCGACGCCCCAGTGGTGTATAGTAGTGCTGACGAACGCCGATACAAATATCTCTCTATTTGTATGTTCTGAGACGAAAGGATTCCAACCCCCCCTCTACGTAAAACCGCTAGCGCCTTATCCGCTTAGCCAAAGCGACATGAGATTTTTATTTCTATTCGCCAGTATAAGTATTATTATACTACGCGTAATAGGCCTTTGTCAACCCTATAACCCCAATATCTATGGAATAGATGAAACATATAATGAAACGGACTTTATTGATCATTACATAGAATTCAATTAAGATATTGTATGAAAATAAGATTTCTTCTATTCTCTTTTGAGAGTTGAAGAATTTTTTTTGTCTACCTTCATTCTATTCATTTTTATCTTCTATTAATAACATCTTAATAACTCAATCAAAACAAAATGATCCCCAAGAACAAAAAAGGTTTGTTATGATTAACATCTTTAGTTTTATCTGTATCTATCTTCATTCTGCCCTTTATTCGAGTAGTTTTTTCTTCGGCAAATTGCCGGAAGCCTACGCTTTTTTGAATCCAATCGTAGATGTTATGCCAGTCATACCTCTTTTCTTTTTTCTCTTAGCCTTTGTTTGGCAAGCAGCAGTAAGTTTTCGATGAACTCTTTAATACTGGCCTAGAAAATGGAATAATTTCTTCGAAAAAAAGTTGTGAACAATTCCTTAATAAGATGGGCTAAGTCTTAGAGTATGAAGAGCATAAAACCTCGATTCCAAGATTGAAATTCTTGGATAGCCACCATAAATCTAGATCAATCCATATTTCCTATTAGGACCCTTTTGCTTGGTATCAATGTATCCAAAAAAAAGAGTATACCTAGTATAAGAATGGGCAATCTATTCTCTTTTTACCAAAAAAAGAATCTTGGAGATTCTATAATGCTTACTCTCAAACTCTTTGTTTATACAGTAGTGATCTTTTTTGTTTCTCTCTTCATATTCGGATTTCTATCTAATGATCCGGGGCGTAATCCTGGACGTGAAGAATAAAAAGATGGTTTTTCCTTTTCTTGCTTCATTTTGCAACGTTCTTAGGATTTTCTCTATTCCACATCTTTAACTATTTTAAATAAATTATCAAAAAGAAAGCAAAAGAAAAAAGGGGGGAGGGGTATAAACCAGAATCTGAACGAAAAAAAAGATCAAGACATCAACGGAAAGAGAGGGATTCGAACCCTCGGTACGAATAATTCGTACAACGGATTAGCAATCCGACGCTTTAGTCCACTCAGCCATCTC